TTTACTAGAAAATTAAATAGAAGTAATTAAAAATCATCAGGTTAGGATCGATCTAAACCAGCCCATTATTTATATGATATGATTCAACATGCCAACTATTAAACAACTTATTAGAAATACAAGACAGCCAATCAGAAATGTCACAAAATCCCCCGCGCTTCGGGGATGCCCTCAGCGTCGAGGAACATGTACTAGGGTGTATGTGCGACTCGTTCAGATCATGAGCTGGGATAAAAGAAAGAAAACCTTTTCTAGTATCAATGATCAGTACCGGGGAATAGGATAGAATAGAAAAAGAAGTCCGTTCAATTCAGTATAAAAAAAAAGAATCTATCCATTCTATTGTGTATGAAATTTATGGTTTCCATTGGTGCAAATCCAATCACCTCAATTTAAGATGAGAAACAATTCTCCATTGGTAGCAAATGGTTATCCATTAAGCGGAGAAAATCCTACTTAAAAATAAAAACATAAAACTTAGGTCCCTCTTGCAAGAACGGACTAACAGGGTTAGCTACCCAGCCAACTTTCATAATTAAATACCGTTACTGTGTAAGTAGATCTAATCGTGAAAGACCTATTACTGGATAATTCATGGGTAGAGCCAAAGAATGTGAACTATACAAGTTACCAATAACATTGATTAAATGAAGTAAAGGCTCCGGTGTATAGAGAAAACCTCACCGTTTAAGAAGTAACCATATAAACGAAGGAAGCCACTATTTCTTTATCCATTTATATTTTTTATTTATTATATTTTGATACCTAGTAAAATGAAATTTCTTATTTCGAAGTTAAATGTCTAGAAAAAAGAAAAATAGCGGTCGGGAAGGTTATAGTAGCCAAAGTCATTGGAATTTTTAGTTTATACATTGGAAAAAAGCTTTGTTATTAATAGACTAGGAAAGGGAAAAAGAATAACTGAAAGAAAGGAAATCTATTAGTTATTCGTCAAAGTTTCATTTATTCAATGACCAGAATTAGACGGGGAAATATAGCTCGGAGACGTAGAACAAAAATTCGTTTATTTGCATCAAGCTTTCGAGGGGCTCATTCAAGACTTACTCGAACAATTACTCAACAGAAAATAAGAGCTTTGGTTTCGTCGCATCGGGATAGGGATAAGCAAAAGAGAAATTTTCGCCGTTTGTGGATCACTCGAATAAACGCAGTAATTCGTGAAATAGGGGTATCCTATAGTTATAGTAGATTAATACACGACCTATATAAGAAACAGGTGCTTCTTAATCGTAAAATACTTGCACAAATAGCTATATCAAATAAAAATTGTCTTTATATGATTTCCAATGAGATCATAAAAGAAGTAGATTGGAAAGAATCCACCGGAATAATTTAAACGGAGTTCCCCGGAGAATGAACTCCGGGAGGGTAAAGTCAAAATAAATATGATAAAAAAAAATAGTAAAACTGAATGAACACACTCAAAAAAAATCTTTATTCTTGCCCGATTCTTTTTTTTCTTAGGACACGATAATTCAATCTATATTTTTCATATTTTTCGAACAAAACATCAATCTGCGTTTGAGTTCGGATTTTACTTTTTTTAGTCAAGTGAAGAACGAGTAAGCCTATTTATTTCTGGCTCGAAGACCCGCAGTTCTGGTGGTCGACTCGGTTCTTTCAAACTGTTTCTCATTATTAAGAAAAGGTAACAAAGATAAAATACGAGCTTGTTTTATAGCAATAGTAATTAATCGTTGTTGTTTCAAGGTCAATCTATTCACCCGTCTAGATAATATTTTTCCTTGTTCGCTAATAAATCGACTAATTAAACTCATGTTTCTATAATCAATTCGATCCCCCGATTGAATCGGGGGCAAACGCCTACGAAAAGATCGCTTGGATTTAAGAAAAGGCCGCTTGGATTTATCCATGGTTTGTTTAGTTTATTCCTTATCCCGAAAATCCTATTTCGGTCGGATCTAAAATGAATTAGAATAAATAGGATTTGGTTTGTTTATATTTAATTATGTTATATATAGAATATTTAACTATGTTCTATATAGAATGTCATTTTTACCCCTCCTTGGAAGGGTTACATACATCTGCTCGATTCGATCTATTTCTTTATCTCCCCATGAATCATATGTTTGTAACAAAATGGACAGAATTTTCTCAATTCCAATCGATTAGGCGTGTTGTGACGATTCTTTTCAGTAATATATCTGGAAATACCCGTTGATACCTTATTAACACCGTTTCGAACACAACCGGTACATTCCAAAATAACCGTTATTCGGACATCTTTTCCCTTGGCCATGAACCCCCTTTGGATTTTTGATTTACTCAACTCTTCTATTTTCGATCCGAAACGAAGAAGAAGTAAGGAAGGATAAATAGAAGTTATTAACTTGAAATCCAATTATAAAAACTTTCGCTGCAATCAATATACTAAAAAAATTTATAAACTTTATTTCAAATTCAAATCACAGTATTTCATTTACATTTAAATACCTTGTATAAGAGTCTTGTCCTAGAT